AATTAATAAGTTGACAGATTAATGTAAATGATTTAGGATCATTAAATGAGCACTTACTCACTTATTTATCGAGAGATAATATATAAACTAATAAGAAGAATTAAATAACGTACCTTTTGTATAATCGAAACTCTAATTCACTTTTTATTTAACTTCCCGACTAATTAAGAGCTATTTTATTTATTCATTAATGTTACATAATTAATTATAAATCTAAAATAGATGTGAAATGCTATCCGCTTAATTTGATAACTGGTTAAAGAGTAATAATTCAATTATAAAATAAAAGAAATGTTTCAGCTTTTCTTTCTTTCTCGGATAATTATAAACAACAATAAACAGGGCTAGAAATACCCCATTATAACTAACTTTCATTATTACTTGTAATCCTTTCACAAGATAAACTATATTTCCATATAATACACTCTTTCCATAAATTTAACCTTCAATTATTAAGATAATAAGTTTATTAGTACTTAAATATTTTATTTTTTCTAACTCGGCAATCTATTTGTTCAACTGTTTATCAAAAACATTTCTTTATGTTTTTATATAAAGTACGACCTGCTCAATGATATAAATTAAATAGCCGCAGTATACTGACTGTGCAAAGGTAGCATAATCGTTTGCCTTATAATTGAARRGCTAGAATGAATGGTCACATGTAACAATTTCTTTTATAAAATAAATAAAATTAAATTTATCTGCTAGTGAAAAAGCTAGCATTATCGTGTTAGACAAGAAGACCCTAGGAGTTTTCATTATACTATATTGTAAATTTTTTAGTTGGGGCAACAAAGTATAAATTCATACTATTTTTTAATTTAAAACTTTTATATAAATTTAATAAATTACCCTAGGGATAACAGAATAATTTTAATTTAGAGACCAAATCAAAATTAAAGCTTATTACCTCGATGTTGGATTAAGGTGCTGGTGGAAGCAACCGTTCACCCTTGCTTGTCTGTTCGACAATAAAACCCTTACATGATCTGAGTTCAGACCGGCGTGAGCCAGGTTAGTTTCTATCTTCACTTAAAATTAAATTTATTCAGTACGAAAGGACCAATAAATATTATTAATATTTTTTTGTAGCTTAAAAAAAGCGTAACATTGAAGATGTTAATTTAGAATTTCTCAAAAAAGTAGTTTAATAAAATAATAGATTGTCATTCTATAGATGTACCTGTACCTTTTTTGTTTTAGTAGTAAATAAATTACAGAAAATTTTCAATTTTCAGTTACCTATATTCCAAGGTCTAAAATTTATTAAAATATTTTCTATTGCTTTAATTATTCCTACTATTGTTATATTTCTCCCCTTTATTCTTGCCCAATCCCGAACAGATACAGAACTCTATTCAGCTTTTGAATGTGGGTTTGATAATCTTAATCATCGCGAGTTCCATTCTCATCCCAGTTTTTTCTATTATCAGGTAATTTTTTTAATTTTTGACATAGAACTTGTAATTTTAATTCCTTTAATCTGAGGTAGGAATACCATAAGAATCATTACTTTCTCCTCCTTTTTACTCGTTGTTCTATTAGGGTGACTATATGAATGACGCGAAGGTTCTCTTGCATGAAATAAAACATGTTAGTATTAAGTCTATTTTGAAAATAAACAAAGGTTATACAACCTACTAATTTTTATTTTAAGGATCTTATCAATTTTTGATAACTACTATTTCTGAATTTGACCCTCAATTATATTTATAATAACTATAGTAATTGGTATTATAATAATCTTACCCGCCTCATTTATAAAGCAAAGAAGAGTAATTTTAATTATAAAAATTTCTATTTCCTCTCTATGTAGAGCATACCCAGGATTTAAAATATTAAAATTTATCATCCTCCCTATTTTTTTATTTTTAGCTATTATAAATATTACCGGACTGGTACCATATTTATTTTCATCTACTAGGCATTTTATAGTAACTTTATGTGTATCAATACCCACTTGATTATCCTTTATTATTTCCTCACTGTTTGTTTCTCCCAAAAATACACTAAAACACTTGGTCCCTATAGGAAGACCAATAATCTTGAGGCCTTTTATAGTAATAATTGAATTAGTAAGTATTATAGTACGCCCTATTACCCTTGGGGTTCGATTAGGTGTCAATGTTATAATAGGCCATCTTATACTATCTCTAATAGGGTGATATCCTATCAATATCTTTTACACAATATTTGAAGTAATAGTAGCTCTTCTACAAGCCTATATTTTTGTCACCCTACTAGTTAATTACTGTTCGTACCACACTCCACTAGAGTCAGTAATTAAATTATAATATTAGATTGCAAATCTGAAATTGGGACACTTACCCCTGACTAAAATTACACATTTTATTCGAAAAATTTGAAAAGGACCACATTATAGATCACCCTTTCACGGTACTGAATCCTTCCACGTATCACCGTATTATTTAGTTGAAGCAAGACCTTGGCCCTTATTAATAGGGGGTGCAGCTTTTATAATACTTGGGGGCCTAACCTTCTACATACACGGTAACTCACCCATATTACTATGGTTTGGCTTACTAACAGTTTTATTTATTATAATACGTTGATTTCGAGATATTATTTGTGAAGCAACCTATATGGGGTATCATACTAAGCCAGTTGAAACTGGCTTACGTGTAGGTATAATGCTATTTATTGTTAGAGAAATTATATTTTTTTTCTCCTTCTTCTGAGCGTATTTTCATAGAGCCTTAGTACCAGTTTATGGATCCTGACCTCCTGTCGGAATTTTACCCATAAATCCTTATGAAATACCACTAACTAATACTATTATTCTTCTATCGTCTGGAGTAACTGTAACCTACGCCCATCACTCCATTATTATAAAAAATCGAAATGACTGCCTAATTGCACTACAATTAACCTGTACCTTAGGAATCCTATTTACTTTACTCCAACTATACGAGTATTATAATGCCACATTTACAATTTCCGACGGTGTATACGGCTCTTGTTTTTTCGTTGCCACTGGGTTCCACGGACTTCATGTTATTATCGGGTCTACATTCCTTTTAGTATGTCTTTTTCGCGCCTGAAAACACCACTTTTCCTCAAACCACCACTTTGGGTTTGAAGCAGCCGCCTGATATTGACATTTTGTAGACGTAGTCTGATTATTCTTGTATATGTGTATCTATTGATGAGGGTATGTCTAACTTTCAAGAATCAGCCGGAGGATTATTTACTAATATAATTTTTCTATTTGACTATATAAATGCAGTTATAGCCGGAATCTTAATAACTGTACTTATTACAGCCGTTATATTGCTAATAAATAAAAAAACAGCCCGTTACCCATTTCATAATATTGATCTTTTAGAAATTACCTGAACAGCTGCACCAGCAGTCATTTTAATTTTTTTAGCCGTACCATCCCTACGCCTTCTTTATTTACTAGATGAAGAACTCTCACCAACCATATCGCTTAAAGCAATCGGTCATCAGTGATACTGATCCTATCAAACTGATACCACAGAATTTGACTCCTATATAGTAAAAGAAGAAGACCTTCTACCGGGTAACATACGCCTATTAGAAGTAGATAACCGTCTATTTACCCCCTTTGGGTCAACATCTCGACTAGTAGTAACAAGGGCCGACGTTATTCATGCATGAACTATTCCGTCAATAGGTATCAAAGCAGATGCAGTCCCTGGTCGACTAAATCAACTTAATCTATTTTCTGACCGTCCAGGTGTATTTTATGGACAATGCTCAGAAATTTGTGGAGCAAATCACTCTTTCATACCAATTGTTCTAGAAATAATTAAATAATATGAAAAGTCTTAAAACCCCAATAGCTATCAATCTTCCGACACCCCCAAATATCTCAAGAATCTGAAGATTTGGCTCAGTATTAGGAGTCTGTCTCTCTATCCAACTTATCACTGGGTTAATCCTATCTATACACTACAACGCCTCTCCAGATTTAGCTTTTGCATCTATTACCCATATCGACACAAATGTTTATGGGGGGTGAATTCTCCGGTCTATACACGCAAACGGTGCCTCTTTAATATTTGCAGCAATATATATTCATATCGGACGAGGAATTTATTATAAAATTTATATATATAACAAAATCACATGATTAATTGGTGTACTACTTTTCCTCTCTTCCATAGCCACTGCTTTTTTAGGGTATGTTCTACCTTGAGGTCAAATAAGATTTTGAGCAGCAACAGTTATTACAAATCTTTTATCAACCGTCCCTTACATCGGCAAATCCATAGTAATATGGCTATGGGGGGGGTACGCCGTAGGTGGGCCTACTCTATCTCGATTCTTCAGACTCCACTTTATTCTTCCATTTGTGATTGTAGTTCTCTCAATTAGACATTTACTTGCTTTACACCACAAAGGAAGCTCAAACCCTTTAGGGATTAATACTAATAGAGAGAAAATTTCTTTCTACCCTATATTTTATATTAAAGACTTAGTAGCCTTTCTAATATTATTTGTTATATGATTAGTTCTAGTTATAATTTACCCTAATATATTTACTGACGCAGCAAATTTTATTCCAGCAAATCCGTTAGTGACGCCCACACACATTCAACCTGAATGGTATTTTCTTTTCGCCTACGCCATTCTCCGCTCAATTCCTAATAAGGCAGGGGGCGCATTAGCGTTAGTTATAAGAATTTTGATTTTATTCTTACTTCCCCTAACTCAAGCAAAAGAAATCTCAAGAAGACAAATAATAATTTCTCGAAATCTAATTTTCTGACCCCTCGTAGCCTCTTTCCTTATTCTTACCTGAATCGGAAGGATACCTGTTGAAGATCCATACATTATTATTGGACAAATATTTACATTCCTCTATTTTTTTCTGTTTTTATGCCTAATATACTGGATAATTTAAATTTGGCTTCTAACCAAATAACCTGTGACTCAGATTATCCTACAGATAAGTAGTTTAAAATAAAACTCAAGACTGTTACTCTTGTAAACCCATCAGGGCTTACCTCCTATTCTAGTTTATAACAAAATATTAACTTTGGAAGTTAAAGAATAAAAAGATTTAGAAGAGGAATTATATAGTTTCGGTATAAAATAAATTTATTAAGAGAAAGTAATATGGAATTATATTTTTAATATTTATTAACCAATTACTATTATTAAATGAAAATCGAAAGATTGTTCTAGTTCACTTAATGTTTTTCAGTTAATATGGTGCCAGCAACTGCGGTTAAACCATTGAAATACTTTATTAACGGACAACAAATTAATCTCTATGTTTTTGTATTAGATCAAATTTATAAAACAAGATTACCCATGATTAACATAAATATTTAAAGAAAAAAGAAACTAGGATTAGATACCCTACTATCCCTCAATAAACATTTCTGACCAGAAAAAGAAAACTCAAGAAACTTGGCGGTCTCAGCATCGACTCAGGGGGGCCTGTTTAATAAAATGATAACCCACACACAAAACGCCGTTAAAAAATTTATATATCGTCGTTTTATTTCAATACAAAATAAACCTTTATCAAGAAAACCCCAGATCAACATATAAAGAACACGGTATTAAATGGGTACTAAATACTAAATAAGTAAAAATAGCGTAAAATGAAGCAATTTAGACTTGACAGTAAGAATTGAATTTCCTTTCTGAACCCGATCATGAGATGTACATATCGCCCGTCACTCCTAGCACAAACACACTATACTAAGAAAGGATAAGTCGTAACACAGCAGAGGTAAGGGAACTTGCCCCTACCGGAAGAAGCTAAAACAGCATTAGAATTTTAATCTAAAGATTAGGAAATATCCTCTACCGGTCTTTAGGCGAGTGTGTCTTGCACGTATGCGTTTGAAGCATAAAGTCCACCAATAAATGGGCCTTAAATATGAATAATATGCTTGTACTTAAAATAGTAGTATCTTATGACTAATCTCTTTCTACTTTCTCTCATACTAATTTCATTACTATTACCAGCAGTATTTGAACCTCTCTGAATTATTACTGGGATGATTCTAGTTGCAAGGATTATATCACTGGTAATAACCATTTCATTACACAATTTAATTGGAATCATCATTGCATTAGTTTATATTAGAGGAATATTTATTATATATATTTATATTGTTTCTATGGGGTCCCGAGAGTTCATCTCTCATTCTCCCATAGCATTAAAATGTTGATTAATAATCTTTATTCTTACCTCTATTTTTATTTTAATAAAGACTAGTATTATACACCTTCCTATATTTCAATTTAGGTCCGCTGCAGGAAGAACCTCCTCATCCCTTATTTTATCAATTATCACAAGAATTTATTTATTTATTATTTTGATTACCGTCATATCAACCTTAACCATAACTAATGAATTTTCTGCTTTACGCCAATTTTCCAACTGTAATAGTAGTATAATCAATACACATCCCTTACAAGGATAAAATCATAACAATGCTATTTCAATTAAAGTAAGCTAATAAAAGCTAGCGGGCTCATACCCCGACAATGGACTATTCTCTTTAATATATATATATATTATTAAGATTAAAAAGTCTATAGGCCTTCAAAGCCTAAAGTGGGATTACTCATAATGTGGGTTAGATATTTTAAATAAAAAAATAGGATTTGCAATTCTAAAATGAGATATCTCTCTTACCATTAGTATTAGTTAAAATATAACATTAGATTGTGGTTCTAAAATTAGAGAATTCTATACTAATAATTCCACAATTAGCACCTCTCAACTGATTACTATCATACCTAGCTATTTGAATAACAATTTCTTTCGTTCGCGATAATTATATACTGAGACAAATGCTAGTTCTCTCTTCTGTATTTCTTATTATAGCTTGTTTAATTATAATTTGCCGTCAATTTACTAAATCCTTGTCCATTCTTCTCCTAATTGAATTTTTATCTCTCAGGTTTCTACTACTACTCATTACACTAATTATTTGATCCCCGGATCTAATCAAAAATGTAATCTTTATTTTATGTATTTTAGCAAGAGCCGCAAGAGTAGGACTAAGATGTTTTATTAATTCATCAGCAATAAATCAATCAAGTTTAACGGCAAATTTTTTAATTAGTGCCCGAAATGGGAACAATTTGTAAAATTGTTTATGTGTAAACACCTAATTAATATAAACCTTAATTTAACTTTATTATATCTTTTTTTTTTTTTTATTTATATTATATTTTAATTTATAAAAGGGCTAATAGAATTTATTCATATTTTACAAGTTTTTTTCTATGCGGGGTATACGGGTAAACAAGACCTTGTATCAAGAAACTAATAGATATCCACAATTATACTACCATGTATCTACCCACTATTACTATTATAATGACTAGAATTTGTGGTATCAAACCGCTGTCTTGGCTTTTTTGAATTAATCCTAAAATTCACTCCCACCTCATACTGCTTCCCACCGAGTTTTCTACTCATCCAGATTCGATTTCTGTAAAAATTCCGTCTATTTTTCTCATACTTTTCTCCGAAATAAATTTATTTAAAATAATTAATCCTCATATGCCAGATAATCATTGTAAAATTTTTCTAGAAAAATTATTTATTTTTTTCCTTATAGACCCCAATATTACTCCTAGAACTAGTATTACAGAAATAAATACTACATCAGCCCTGTTCACTAAAAAAGGGTTAAAAATCCACTCTATTCTAGAGATAAATACTCATCCTATCGTTACAGCCCATCTTCTTAACATCATAATAGGAAATATAAAAGTAATTTTTTCACCTCTTCCGCTGATTGATAGCTTTATTACCCTTCTGTTACAAACTAAATTCGAAAAGAGTATCCTACAGTCAAAATTACCGAAATGAAAAAAAAAAATGAAATGAATTCTTCCCCCACCAACAAATATCCCCCTCTCTAAGATTATATCCTTAGAATAAAACCCAGCTAAAAATGGAAATCCACAAAGTGATAAATTACAAGCATTTATACACATAATAGTCATCGGGGCTCTTACTCAATTACTTGACAAATACCGTAAATCCTGACAATTGTTATTTAAATGAATAAGTACACCAGCACACAAAAATAAAGTGGCTTTAAAACTAGCATGAGACAATAAATGAAAAAATGTTACTTTAGCTATTCCTAATGATAAACAAACAAATATTAATCCTAGTTGTCTTAAGGCTAGATAAGCAATAACCTTTTTCAAATCTATTTCCGTTAAAGCAGACAACCCAGACAAAATTATAGTTAGTATACCTACAAAATACAAAAAATTTATTAATAAAATATTTTCTTCAACCACATGAGAAAATCGAATTAATAAAAAAACACCAGCTGTAACCAAAGTAGAAGAATGAACCAAAGCCGATACAGGGGTAGGCGCCGCTATTGCAGCCGGAAGTCAAGAAGAAAATGGAACTTGTGCTCCCTTAGTTATACTAGCTAGTAAAATAAATATAATAATAAAGAAAAGCTCATTCTCTCACAATATTAGATTTGAAGAACCCTCATGACAAATCACTACTATTCTAACTAATAGAAATATATCACCTAACCGATTAGTAAGAAAAGTTAACAACCCACATTTTACAGAATAATGATTTTGATAATAAATAATTAAAAGAAAAGAAGTTACTCCTAATCCATCTCACCCTACTATTAACCCAATCAAATTCGGAATAAAAATCAAAAACCCTATTCTTCCTACAAATATTCTTACAATTAAACTAAAACCATTTTTTTTTTCCTCTCCCATTATATATCAGTCAGAATAATTAAATACCCCTCCAGAAATTAATATAACAGTTCTTCCAAATAAAACTCTATATATATCTAATACAACTTCTCACCCTAATCTCACCCTGTTAATCTGTATAATTTCAACTCTCATAATTAGTATTTTATCAAAATTTAAACCTAAGATTCCTACACCTAACCCCCCGAAAACATAAATAAATCCTACTCTCACTGCTTTATTTAAATGCATACTACAATTCTACCTACTATTAAAACAACAATTGACAAAGGTAAAATAATTTTTCATCTAAATATTATCAATAAATCATACCGGAACCGGGGCAAAGAGCCTCGAGAATAAATAAAAACTAAAGAAAGAACTATAGATCATATCAAATAAAACCTATGCGGAAAGAAAAGTCTTACAGTCAATCTAGACAAAAACAAAATAAACCCATATTCAGCTAAAAAAATTAAAGTAAATAAACTTCTTCCATATTCAACATTAAATCCAGATACTAGCTCTCTCTCACCTTCTGCAAAATCAAATGGTGCCCGATTTGTTTCAGCTATACACACAAATATCCATAAAATTACAATGAAAAGAAAAGAAAAAAAAAAGGATGTGGATCTTCCCAAAAAAAAAGTTACCTCTAATAATTGCTGGGCACAATAAGAAAAAAAAGAACAAACTTCATATCTGACTGACTGCGCCACTGCTCGTACGCAACCAATCATGGAATATCTTGAGTACGAGCATCAGCCGCTAAAAATTAAACAGTAGACATTAACCCCGAATAGACATAAAACTAAAAGAATAGGTCCTACTGCCCTTTTGAACCCTAAGCCTGGTAAAAAATACCAACATGTCAAAGAAATTCCTAGCATCACTATAGGGGCACCCGTAAAATAAACAAAATTAGACTTAAACGGTTCATTTATTCTTTTTCTTAAAAGTTTTACGCCATCCGCCACGGCTTGCAATAATCCAAGAAATACTACCTTATTAGGGCCCTTACGCCTTTGCGCGTAAGATAGACATTTCCGCTCTACAATAGTATAAAAACTAACAGTTAACAGAACTATTACTGCCATAATCAATAATTCAATATAACCAAAAATATCTATTAGACTATTCAACAGTCATAACTTCAACATCAATGAACTTTTATTAATAGAAAATAAATAAATCTCTACAAACAATTAGTAAAAACCTTGGGGCTAGATGTATAGTAAAGGCCAAAAGATTAACGCGACTATCAACCGCCACACCAACGTTTGTAGGAGTGTTTCCATGGGTCAATCTTAAGAAGAGGTAAGCTCTAAAGCCACCTGTCAGTAAACCGATTAATATTAATAAAAAAGTTATAAAATAGCTATACCTAATAAATACTGAATAAGTCAATACTTCTCCCAAAAAATTAATAGACGGGGGAACCGATATATTTACTGCACAAGTAATTATGATTATTATTACTAACGCTGGGTATACCCCCAGAAGCCCCTTATTTATAATTAGTCTCCGGGTTCTTCTTTTTTCATAAACTACATTAGCGAAAAAGAATATGCAAGAGGAGGAAAACCCGTGTCTTACAGCAATTATTAATGCTCTTACTATTCCTCACCTTCTTTGCCTAAAAAGGGCTGGGATAATTAAACTCATATGCCCTACGGAAGAATAAGCAATCATCTTTTTTATATCAATTCTTCGTATACACAAAATACAAGTAATTAACCCCCCTATAATTGCAAACCTAATTACACCAGAAATAAACCCCCAATTACTAAATTGTCATGTTAATACTACCCGCATTAACCCATAAACACCTAACTTTAACAAAACTGCTGCTAAAATTATAGATCCTGCAACCGGCGCTTSTACATGGGCTTTAGGAAGTCATACGTGAAACCCGTACATAGGTAATTTTACTAAAAATGCTAATACGCCACAAGTAATTAATCCTCACCTAATAATTTTTGTTCCATTTTCTATAAACCTCATTACCCCGTCAGATCATCTGGTAATTAAAAATAATAGGAAGAATAGCGACGCCACTATAGTGTATATAACTATAAATATAGCAGCTTCTACACGTTCGGGTTGATAACCTCATCACAAAATTAGTATTACAATAGGGATTAATGTTAATTCAAACGAACAGTAAAACAAGAAGACATTTTCTAACGAAAAAGCTAATACTAATAAGATTCCTAACAGAAGTACAAGTCTAGTAAATCTAGAAGAAAAATTTCTTTTTTTATATACTGAAAAACTTCTACATATAATTATTAAAATTAAAATTCATCATGTTAAAACAACAAATCAGGATCCCAATACATCTCTTATAAATATAGGTCTTTCCGCTTCATAGCTAGTTGAGGATCTAAACAAACCTATTACCACGAAAGGTCTTATAGCCCCCATTAATCAAATTACATTAGGGATTCGCCCCGAAACTTTATTTGAAATAATAAATAAAGTTAAACTAATAAAAGACAACACCAAGTGATTAATAAAACACCCCCCAACAGCTGAAATAGATTGATATAATGAAATGATTTCTCCCTTCCAACTGCTAATCCCAATAGTTTATTAGTAACAATTCGCAAGTAAAAATAAAGTCTGATAGAAGAAGCACTTAATAATAAACCAATAATTATCAAACCCCCTCCGGAAAAAGAAATAGTTTCAATTCCAATAAATTTTGGAATAAAACCCATTAAAGGAGGTATACCGGCCAATGATAAAAATTGTAGCCATACTGGGTAGCTCGTTTTAGCAGTTATTTTACTTCTACTTATCCTTCTTAAAACAAAGAAAACTATCCTTAACACTATAAAATATACTAATATATATATTAGTACACGGGATAGTCTATTAGATAAAATAACTAACACCCACCCCATGTGAACCAATGAAGAAGATGCTAACAGGGCCCGATAATCTCTTTGGTTAATCCCATTAATAGCCCCAATTACAGAAGTTATAATAGCGCATACTACTACCCATGGACTAATTATACTAACTAATAAAACTCTTGGTGCAATCTTCTGTCAAGAACTTAAAATAAACGCCATCCCTCACCTTCTATTTCCTACAACGTAGGGTACCCAAAAATGCCCGGGAAAAACACCTAACTTTACTAATAAACCTAAACCCAAAATAAAATTTCTTCCCATGAGATCCACCATCCACTTCAGTAAAATCTTATTTACAGCACCAATTATAAGTAAACAAGAGCCTAGACTCTGGACCACAAAATATTTTAACTGAACCTCGCCCCCAGCCCGGAATTTTCCTATCATCGGCAGCACGGCTAACATGTTTAATTCTAAACCTAATCAAATCACTACTCATCTACTAGAAGAAAGACTCAATAAAGCCCCGACAATTATTATGGAAAACATTAAAAAAGTCCTAGGGATTATCAGCTTTAATAAAATTTATAAAAGCCATTATTTTGGCACTTAAAGAGCCGAAATCTTTATTATTTTTATATTATTAGTAGTATAAACATTTACACTGGTCTTGTAAATCAGAAAAGCAAATCACGCCTAATAATTGAAAGTTCCAAATATGGATCCTATGCTTGGAAGGCATAAATAATACTATTATACTAAACTCCCACCCAAAAAGAGAACCTCTATAAACGGATCTTAAGTCCGTGGCACTAAATCTGCCATATTGGGATTTATAAATAATTAAATTTCCTTCAAAAGTATGGAAATCTAAAGGTAAGCGTGAATCTCATTCAATAGATTGAGGTAACTCAGAAGTAAAAATAGATCCACGAGCTGACCTAAATGCGTCTCATAATAAAAATAAAAATAGTATAACACCGATAATTCAAAAAGACCCTATAGAAGACACTACATTTCATTTCATGTATACATCAGGGAAATCAGAGTAACGACGAGGTATGCCCATTAATCCTAAAAAGTGTTGAGGAAAAAATGTTACATTAACCCCCACAAACATAATAAAAAAATGAACTTTTCTTAAAAAATTATCCAAACTAACTCCAAATATTAATGGGAATCAGTGATTAAATCCTGCAAAAATCCCAAATACAGCTCCTATTGATAAAACATAATGAAAATGAGCAACTACATAATAAGTGTCATGTAACACAATATCTAATCTCCTGTTACTTAAAATTACTCCCGTTAATCCTCCTAATGTAAAAAGAAAAATGAAACCTAACGCCCATAACATAGCAGGCTCATACTTAACCTTAGACCCATAAATAGTTGCTAACCAACTGAAAACTTTAATTCCTGTAGGCACAGCAATAATTATTGTTGCAGCTGTAAAATAAGCCCGCGTATCTACATCTATTCCAACTGTAAACATATGATGTGCTCATACAAGGAATCCTAACAACCCAATTGCTCTTATTGCATAAATTATTCCTAAATTTCCAAATGTCTCTTTTTTTATAGAATTATGGGTTACTACGTGTGACACAACGCCAAATGCAGGCAAAATTAAAATATATACTTCCGGATGACCAAAAAATCAAAACAAGTGCTGAAATAAAACGGGGTCACCCCCTCCTCTAGGGTCAAAAAATGATGTGTTAAAGTTACGGTCACATAAAAGTATAGTAATAGCCCCTGCCAACACTGGAAGTGACAATAATAGCAAAATAGCCGTAATTAAAATTGACCATACAAATAAAGGTATCTGGTCCGCCCGAATAGCTTTGCTTCGTATATTAATAATAGTTGTAATAAAATTAATAGCCCCTAAAATAGAAGCCGCACCAGCTATATGAAGAGAAAAAATAGCCAAGTCTATAGATGCACCAGGATGTGCTAAATTACTTGAAAGGGGAGGATAAACAGTTCATCCGGCTCCGACACCTCTTTCGATTAAAGCAGAAGAGAGAAGAACCATTAAAGAAGGGGGAAGAAGTCAAAAAGATAGGTTGTTTAAACGAGGGAACGCCATATCTGGTACCCCTAATATTAAAGGTGTCAACCAATTTCCAAAACCTCCAATAAAAATAGGTATCACTATAAAAAAAATTATAACAAAAGCATGCGCAGTAACCACAACATTGTATAAATGATCGTCACCTAACAATTGCCCTGGTTGGCCTAATTCCAAGCGAATTAAAACTGATATAGAAGTTCCAACCATCCCAGCTCAAGCACCCAAAATAAAATATAAAGTTCCAATATCCTTATGATTAGTAGAAAACAACCATCGCAT